AATAAGAAGATTGTTTACGAAGAAAAACTAATACAAATTCGTATTCAGATACATAAGAATTATATAAGAACAAAAATAGTCTTTTATTTTCTTTTGAAAAAACGTAAATAGATTTCTTCAGAGTTATCAGATTATTCGAATTATGATATTTGTGAAGAAAGAACCGCAATAAATGCAAAGAGGGAACATCCTGGATTCGGGATTGAAGGATTTGAACCAAAATTTCCATATGGATGGGGTAGGGTATTAGTATATCTGACAGATAATATAAATGCGAAAATTTATCTTCTAAAAAGGGAAATATTGAATGAATAGATCGTAAATTGTGAGATTTTGGTATTACTTTGTCTTCGAGGGAAGATATTAATTGGAGCGAGAACGGAATTTCTCCAATGACTGCAAAACCTTCAGATATCATCTGAGAATAAAAATGGGAATAAAAAGAATTCTTGTGTCCAACAAATCGATTTTGGTTAAAATCATTAAACGAATAAATCCAAAAATTCTGTTGATACATTCGAATAATTAAGCGTTTCACAAGTACTGAACTAGATTTATTGTCATAACCCAATGGTTCGTAAAAAGTTGAACCATTTAAACCATGATCATGAGCAAATACATAAATATACTCCTGAAATAGAAGCGGATATAGGAAGTGTTGTTGCCAAGATCCATCTCTCTCTAAATATCCTTGTAATTCTTCCATTTAGCTTTCTACTTGAAACAGAGACAATAGGCATTTCTTGGGTTATCAAAGGATACATAGTGCAATACGGTCATAACAGGGTATGTATTATATATTCTATTATTCTATTATGTATATCTAATGTATATAGAATATGTATGGTAAGAAAATATATACCCTGGAAAGGAAACAGGGAATCCAATCAAAGATCTTTTTACTCTTTGTATCCAATTGGTTTATCTTCCTTATAATTACAAGGGGGTAAAAAATCCTTTATTTTTACAACCCAATCGCTCTTTTGACTTTGGAATAAATTCTCTTTATCAGTATACTGTTTCTTCTACACATCTGTTTCCAACCAATAATAAAGAATAGTTAGGATTCATTAAAAAATAAATAAAAAGAATCAATGGTCCACTCACAGAACAGAAGGACCCATCCTTTCCCGCATCGGGCACTAATCAGTTTTTAACGTCTAATTAGATCGGGTAATCGTTCAATTCAAATTAAGAACATAAGCTCGTTGCTTTTTGTTTTACCAGAATTGGAGCCATAGGGCTCTATCCATTTATTCACTAGACCAAAGTTTAAATGTGAATTTCTTCTGTACCCTTCCTTCAAGAAATCAAAATAATTTTTTGTAAGGATGTAGTAAGAATAAATGCAATGTTCCACTTTAATTTGAATTTGTAATTTAAGAATTTACAAAAATGAAAAATAGATTTTATTACGACATGCTGCTTTTTCCATTCATTACCTTTGAGGATCAGTCGTGGTCTTATAGACTCTACCAATAGTCTGGACGAATTCGTTGCTTCATCCAAATGTGTAAAAGATCATAGTCGCACTTAAAAGCCGAGTACTCTACCGTTGAGTTAGCAACCCGAAAAAAAAATAGGATATGTAGATACGATCGAAATCAAACAAAAATCAATTAATTGAATTACACTACACAACCTCATCACTAAATCAAACTATTAAACTAACACCAACCCGAAAAGAAATCTTTTTTGATCAATTAAATTATAAAGATAAAAATACAAAAAAACATAAAGACAAAAATATAAAAACAGGCAGATCTCAGATTATAAAATAACGGATTCCAAATAAATACAGATGTCAAAATTGTGACAGACCAACCATTTTTTTATCAAAAATTTGAATTTTATTAACGAAAATTCAAATTTATTGTATGACAGTAAATCCAAAAATGCAAATTACTGAAGTAAAATAATATAATATATTTATTATTTTATTGGTTGGAGATAAAGAGATAGATTTATCTACGATCGAATTATATTTGTTCGATATGCCATTGTCAATATAAATGCAATATTGAAAAAGCAAATTAAGTAAATCAAATAAGGACTTGTGTTGGATTGGCACAATATAAATAAGGAATTTTAAAATAAGTAATAGGTAAAGAAAAATTTCAGATTTCTTCTTTATTCAATTAAAAATTAAGAGACAATAAGCAAGAATAACCCCTTATTGGGGGATTCCCACCAACAACAAGAAAAAGTAAACTTAGTAAGTATAAATAACGAAAAAAGGGAAATTTTGGGTAAATAATTACACAAGGATAGATACTAGTTACCCCCGTATTTCTTATTATTATTTTTTTTTTCCTTTAATTTAATTAACGCAAAGTTCTTTCTTTAAAAAAATCTGCCTTCCTTAAAATGTCATAAACAGTTCCTGTAGGTTGAGCGCCCCTTTCAAGAAAATATAGAACAACAGGAACGTTTAAATAAGTTTGATTCTTTATCGGATCATAAAACCCCACTCTTCGAAGATCTCTTCCTTCTCTTCGGGATCGAACATCAATTGCAACGATTCGATAGATGGCTCATTGGGATAGATGTAGATAAACTATTCTCCCCCCAGAAACGTATAGGAGGTTTTCTCCTCATACGGCTCGAGAAAAAATGATTCTAATTTCTGTATATGATCCTTCTGTATATAATGGCAAATAGATCCATAAAATAAGGAATAGACTAGGATTTGAGTCGTTTCGTTTTTTGTTCTTCCTTACAGAAAAAGAGAAACCTCATTCGTACTCATAACTCAAGTTGGATAATTCTGACAGAGTTCAAAGGGAAATCTTAGATATTTATTGAGCCGTCTCTAACCTCTTTTCTTTGTCTCATCTCGAATCTATATTTATTCCTCATTCTGATCCAATTGTTGAGACAATTGAAAATAGTCTTTCCTTGTTCCGGAATTTTTATCTTTGCTTTGTGAAATCATTAGGTTTAGACATTACTTCGGTGATGCTTACTCTTTTCAAAAGGACAGCAACATCCCTTTTGTTATTTCTTTCTATATTCTATAGAAATGGAATATGAAAGATTGATTCCTTTGTAATACACTTTTTTTTGATCGAAATAGTTTTACCAATTCTGAAAAATTATACTTTTTTTACTTGTTTCAAATTTGAGCCTTTCGATTTCTATATTGAAGATATACTTACAAAGTTGTTCTAATTTATTGATTGTCACTAACCCTAGATTCTTCTCCTTGATAAATGAATCAATCCTTCCTGCTCGAGCTCCATCATGTACTATCAACCTAAAACAAATTAGGTTCCTGGAGGAACAGAACAAACAATGTCGAGCCAAGAGCATCTTCATTCATATGGAAGATGGTGGATGTCAAAATCCACAAACAATCATGTCCTTCAAGTCGCACGTTGCTTTCTACCACATCGTTTCAAACGAAGTTTTACCATAACATTCCTCTAATTTAGAATTGAATTAAATTGCAAACCGCTATGGAATATATTTAATATCTAATCGTGAATAGTCATTGGATTAACGGGTACTATATAATAATAGTCCATAGTTTCTATCTATAGGATAGATTCCATATTTATTCGGAGAAGGCTTAGCAAGGATCCAATTTCTTTCACTGACTATTCTATTATATCAATAGAAATGAAACATGAATATAAATAAAACATATTTAGAAAAAAAAGACTTTTCCTTAAGACTTATTTACATCTTCAACAGATTGTTCTGAACAATCAGATCCATTTATCTCAAAAACCTATAAACCCCACAAGAAAGCTCTTTAATGGATTTCCAATTCCGGAACAAAACCAATTACCAATTATTAGTCGAACAAGCCATTCCAATGATCGGAAAAGGTTGGAATTTTCTTGATAATATAGATTTATCACACTTCTTCGAGTCCCCCAAAAATGAAGTAAAAAAAAAAAAAAGTTTAAAGAATTTCCTACTTTAACATCATAACCGAAAATCTGTTTTCTAGTCATGACTCAATTTTATCTCTAACTCAATCAACAAGTCGACGCAATCACAATCAATGAATAGCTCAAAACTTTTAATAAATATATCATTCTCGAAGGAGATGCAAATTTTACCCTATTGGAAATTCAATTGGTTTTATTTAAAACCCAGAGATCGCCTGGTATTCGAGTTTATTTGTTTTGACATGATTTCGCATGAATATGAAATAAAAAATGTTTCGTTTAAGGCAAGATTAAGGTCGTTATTCTTTCTTTCATCTGAAAGATCAAGTCTGAATCAAGAATCAAAGGGGTATGACCTTTTCGTATCCGTATCATGCATCATATACAACGAACAACCCTTACTCTTACTGGGGTGGGGCAATCCAAAATATTTAAAGAATCACGGATTCCCTTCCATGGATCCTTTTGACTTAACTGAAAGACCATTGTTACTAAAATACAACAATACAGCATATATCATATTGACCAGACAATTCGTTTCTCCTTTTTGTTTCCTTGTTTCCCGCGCCGTGATTTTAAGACCTTTTAATCGGGGAGAAAAGTCATGAAATTAGTACCACAAATCCCTACTCTATTAGTCTCCATGAAATTGGGATACCCCATTACTTTAGCTTTTATGGAAAGTAATAAAGATACCTTTGTTTCACATTTCTATTCCGAATGTATCATATGATAATTCACATTCATTATATGGTTGTACTAGTCATATTTATTTTGGGGTTTGTTAGAAAACTTTATGTCCCATATCCATGAAATGGGAATGATAGACCCCCCACAAAAATAAGAATAGTTACTTCCACCCGCATTTTACACTTGATCATGATTGTGAGAATTCATAACAAAAACAAAAGCTTGTTCTCTTTACGATTTTTCTGTTTTACATAGGATACAATGTGATCCTATCTTTCGTTTCTGATGGAAACGGTCTGGGACGGAAGGATTCGAACCTCCGAGTAACGGGACCAAAACCCGCTGCCTTACCGCTTGGCCACGCCCCATTTCGACTTCTATTCCACACTACTATACTAACACTAATTAATATACTCAAGATCACTACTATACTAAATAAAGTGTAATATTATTATTGATTCTTCGTCAACCCCACCCCAATAAATAACAAATACAGATATGTTCTTGCTAAGATTCAGCACATGTGGATATAGAATAAGAAAAATTCATTGATCATTACATAGAATTCAATTAAGATAATGTAGGAAAGTAGAATTCCTTGTATTCGCATTTGAGAATGGAAGGAAGGATTTTTATTTCGGAGAATTCGAAAAAAAAAAGAAGAATTTTTGACTTGCTTTTTTTCATTTTTCCCTTATAAAAATAACTCAATCAAAATAAAATTATCTAATCTACAAGAACGAAATTATTGTTATGCTTAACATCTTTAGTTTAATCTGTATCTGTCTTAATTCTGTACTTTATTCGAATAGTTTTTTCTTCGCAAAATTGCCTGAAGCTTATGCCTTTTTGAATCCAATCGTAGATGTGATGCCTGTCATACCTCTCTTCTTTTTTCTCTTAGCCTTTGTTTGGCAAGCTGCTGTAAGTTTTCGATAAAATCTTTCTTGAATTTTATTTTAATAAATACTTTACCAAATTCATTCATTATTTATTCATTATAAAAATGGATAAGATTGGCTAACTCTTAAATTAGAAAGACCCTCCATTCTAAAATCGAAATTCTTCCATATTGAATAACCACAGCGATACATTTGTATCAGTCAATTTAGTTCCTCGTTCTGAACTTCCAGCGGGCAAGGCCTTTATTTTATTAGGTCTAGGCCCCCACAATACCTAATTGTGAATATGACAAGGAATTTTTTTGTAAGGAAGGAATCAAAATCTTATAATCCAAATCTTATTACAAAGAAATTTGTAACAATTCTTTTTTTTTTTCATTTTTTCGTGCCATGTCAAAATAGTATATGTAGTAGTAAATAGGTAATCTATTCCCCTTTTCGAAAATGATCTTATCTTGGAGATTGTGTAATGCTTACTCTCAAACTCTTTGTTTACACAGTAGTAATATTCTTTGTTTCTCTATTCATCTTCGGATTCTTATCTAATGATCCAGGACGTAATCCTGGGCGTGAGGAATAAAAAAAAGAAATTTTTTGTTTTTCCTTGGTTTTTTCTAAAATTTTTTCTTATTCTTTTTTTTTTAATCTATTCCTTATATTTACCTATGAGAAAATCAAGGAATCCAAATTCCTTTGATATTGAACGTCTCAAATAATCAGAGCGAGCGGAGAAAGAGGGATTCGAACCCTCGGTACGAAAAACTCGTACAACGGATTAGCAATCCGCCGCTTTAGTCCACTCAGCCATCTCTCCCAATTTCCCAATTGGATTGAAAAATTTTATTATGTGATGTGATACGTGAAGTAAAAATGGATAAAATCCTCGTTTTATTTTCTTTAAATTATTCTTTACTTAATTACTTTTTTGAATATTTATTACTTTGATTTAGTAATTTTTGATTTCTTTATTTTAGTATTTCATATTCTAAATACTTAGTTTCGAATTAGCTAGAACTGAAATTCTATTTTTTCTTTTTTATTAAAAAAGAAAATAGAACTATTCTATAACAAATAAATACTAAAAAAAAATACTATTTATATTATTAGTATATTCAATACTATATATAGTATATAATATGAATACTATAATAATAGTAGTTATGCATATTGTATCAATATTTATTATTATAAATAAATTATATATATATATAATAATTTATAAATATATTAATATATTAGAATTAGAATATTAGAATGAAAAATTGATCCTATATAATACTCTATCATATAGAAGTCTCTATAATGATAGAAATATTTATATAATAGAAATTAATAATATAAATTCAAAATATAGAAAAAAAACTTATTTCTTTGATTCTGTACGATAGGTTTATTCTCGCCTCCCGGCCTGGTTAAGTAACCGCCGGGTCAGTACTTCTTTTTTTGTCCCAAAAAAGAATTCCTAGATCAAACGATTTGATTATGATTTGATAAAAATCAATTTGATATTGAAGTAGGAATAAAGAAAATTTATATTCACATTCAAAAGTTACATTTCTTTCTTACTTAAATTTTTCTTACTTTACTTATTTAGAAACATAACTTATTTAGTTTAGAAACAACCTAGACTTACTTAATTTATAAAGTAAGAATCGAAACGTATTTCTAATATAACGTACATATAGCTTCATTCACTTCATTTACTTGTTCCATTTTTTGTTAAGTTCAGATCCAATGAACTCGAATTTCGAGTTTCTAAAATATGTCAGTTGAAAGAGAACAAGTGCCTGCGTGGGAGATTAAATCCGTGTCAATGCTAAAATTCGGATGCTATCTTGATTTAGTTTCACTTTGTTCGACAAATAGTCTATTTGTATGCAATAATGTATATGTAGCGGGTATAGTTTAGTGGTAAAAGTGCGATTCGTTCTATTAATAACTTAAATAGTTAAGGGGTCTTTCGGTTTTTCATATTCCGATTAAAAACTTTATTTCTTAAAAAGGTTTAA